GAGAATAGAAGAAATAATACTTTCATAGAATATCTTAATTAAATTTTATGTAATGATCAATGAATTCGGCTGAATTATATATCTACACGCGTAAAAATCCTAGCAAGAATCTAATCTATTCTATAAAAATTTTATATATAAAATTGCCCTGTAATTGACCAAGACCCAATACTAATATTATTCTTTATTAGTATAGAATGGAAGTATAGATGGGGCGTGGCCAAGTGGTAAGGCAACGGGTTTTGGTCCCGGTATTCGGAGGTTCGAATCCTTTCGTCCCAGGTAGATACATTGTATCAGAGTAAAAGTTTATTTTGAAAGTAACGTTATGTTTAAATGCCTAATATTGGATAGAATGTCATTCTTGTTTCTTTTATAATTTTGAATGATTCTTTTATGAATCATATCTTTGTTTTTCACAACATACAGATATTACTAAATAGATTTGTTTGTCATCAAGATATGATGGTAACATAGGTCACACCCTAGTTGAATTCAACTAATTAAAAAATAAAGTATGGCCGGATTTTTCATCATATGATATGTTCATTCCCTTCGTATTGAACCCTTCATATTGAAGGGGTTTATAGCTACTTAATTTGAAGAAAAAACCTTACGTGTCATATATATCTTTTTAAATTTTCAACGATACATTTTACTTTGAATTACACTAAGAAAGAGCACTTCTTTCCTATATCCTATATCTTATTCTTTATCCATTCAAATTAAACTTAAAAAAATGGGGTAGCCAAATTATTAGGATCTCTTTATTCTAAACAAGAGGAGGGTTATTACATTCAATTAATGGGATTAAGTCTCTTAAGACAAGACTGGGTTTGGGTAAACTAAAAAATTAGGAGCAAGCGCCTAATTTGGACTTGTTTGTCTTTGTCCCTAGAGAGTATCCTTTCCCCAAAAGGTATCCTTTTTTATTTTTGTTCTGATTCAGCATTCCCAGAGCGTCGTGGGATAGATAGTTCTTAATTAGTAACAGTAACGGGAGGTCTTATTTTAAATATATGTATATCTGTGTATGTCCGAATCTCATTAATAACGAATCAAGTTACATATGTAACGGATCCATAATAAAGACTGTAGTTCAGTCTATCTCATAGGTACGAAAAACCCCTAATTCGTTCATCTTATCTTATTAAAAAAATTCGAATCGAAAGAACAGGTACTTAAATATTCTCTTCGATCGGTCTTTTTTATCTATCTCACACAAAAAAATAAAATGGGGTTTTTTTTGTCAATCCATTTATCTGCTTTAAATCGTTGATGATTCAATTCGAAAAGAAACAGATATTTGTATTTGAATTTTTTTAATAAAAAGTAAAGTTAAAGTGTTGCATTCATACAATAACATACAATAATAGGTGGGATCTTGCTAAGATTGCTTCAAAAAAATTTTTGCCATCTTTGTATAGAAGAAAAAAGGGTATAGATTAATATGTTTATGTATCGACGGAACCAATGACTATTCATGATTCCATAATTGAATCAATTCCATATGGGTTCCAAATTAGAGGAATTTTTTGTTATGGTAAAACTTCGTTTGAAACGCTGTGGTAGAAAGCAACGTGCGACTTGAAGGACACGATCCGTCGTGGATTTTTATTCTTACATCCGCCATCTTTTCTATGAATGAAGGTGCTCTTGACCCGACATCTGTTCTGTTTTCACTAGAATCCTTTTTTGTTAGGTTGTAATGAATATAGTACATGATGGAGCTCGGGTAGAAAGTATGGATTCATCTTTCAGGGGGCAAGAATCTAGGGTTAATACCAATCAATAAATTGGAACAACTTTGTAAGTATATCATATATATCAATATAGAAATTGAAAGGATCCGATTCAGTCAAGTTTTTAATTCAAAAGTAAAATTTGTTGAAATTGAGAAAAGTCTTTCGATTCAAAGTGTATCACGCGGGAATCGAGCGTTTATATGATTCTTTGATAGAAAGAAATCACAAAAGGGGTATGTTGCTGCCATTTTGTAAGGATTAAGAAGCACCGAAGTAATGTCTAAACCCACTGATTTAAAACAAAAAAAAGGATCCCAGAACAAGGAAACACCGTTTTTTCAATTGTCTCAATAACTGGATAATAATAAAGATTAAATGAGACAAGCAAGAGGGGGTTAAAGACCATTCAAAAAATGAAATAAATTGCCTAAAGATTTTTTTCTTTTAAGCTCTTTGAGAATTATCCAACTTGAGTTATGGGTACAAATGATTTTTATTTTTTCAGGAAGGAGGAAGAAAAAAATGAGTTAAATCCCATTCTAATTTATTTTATCAACTCTTTTGCCATAAATTAGAATTCTATACGTAGACAAAACTCCAAATCATTTTTTCTCGAGCCGTACGAGGAGAAAACTTCCTATACGTTTCTAGGGGGGTTCTTGTTCATTTACTTAGATCTATCCCAATGAGCCGTCTATCGAATCGTTGCAATTGATGTTCGATCCCGAAGAGAAGGAAGAGATCTTCGGAACGTAGGTTTTTATGATCCGATAAAGAATCAAAGTTATTTAAACGTTCCTGCTATTCTATATTTCCTTGAAAAGGGCGCTCAGCCCACAGGAACTGTTCGGTATCTTTTAAAAAAGGCAGAGGTTTTTAAGTAACTTGGTCCTAATCAAACAAAATTGAATTAAGGAAATAAAGAAATAGAAAGGGATAGTAATTCTTATATAAATTTTTGTATTTATATATATATACTTTTTTACTTTTTTGGATTCTACTCATATCTATTTTTCATTGCTTCTATAAAATCTCATGTTCTAGAACGACAAAACTCGAGTTGCTTGATCCTAGAAATAGAAAATTATGGGAGTTCCTTCAATTGGTCGGTTTTCGTTGAATACTAATAAGTAATAACCAAGGAATCCTCCCTTTTTTATTTTAGTTACTTATTATTGATTATTGATTCAATCTGATATTTTTTTCTACTTGGTATTTTTTTATTCCTCTATCTAAACTTTTTTCAGCTATGTAGTGCCAATCCAACACAAGCCCTTTTTTATTTTTTAATAGTATTGAAAAAAATTCCATTTATATTTATTTTGTTTTTCCGTTGTATTATTTTCTCAACATTTATATTGACAACAGTGTATCGAACAAATATAATTCATCGTGATAAGTCGATAAATTTATTTTTGTCCAAGCGGTTTGATTTTTACCTTATATTATTCAAATGATGGGATTCCTTGAATTCTCTTTTATATAATAAGAATAGGGGTTTTGATTTAAAAGTCGATAACATAAGAACGAAGAGGTGGTCTATAAATTTTGACATTTATCTATCTTTTTTTTTGATTGTATTTTCATAAACTTTTTCTATTTGGGTTGCTAACTCAACGGTAGAGTACTCGGCTTTTAAGTGCGGCTAGGATCTTTTACACATTTGGATGAAGCGAGGGATTCGTCCATACCATCGGTAAAGTTTGGAAGACCACGACTGATCCTGAAAGGGAATGAATGGAAAAAATAGCATGTCGGATCAACGAAGAGTTCTGAGAATATTTCATTCTTTCCGAATCGGTACAAACCGTTGTGTTCTTTTTTGAAACGGAACAAAATGAATTCAATTTCAAGTTGGGTCGGATGAATAAATGGATATAGAGCCCTAATGGCTTCAATTTATTTATTTATTTATTGAATATATGGTATGATTATAGGGAAAAAGCAACGAGCTTCTGTTCTTAATTTGAACGATTACCCGATCTAATTAAACGTTAAAAATGTATTAGTGCCTGATACGGGAAGGGATTATCCCATGAACGAATTCTTTATATTTTAATGAATCCTAACTATTGACATTTTCCATTATGGAATAGAAATGTGTGTGTAGAAGAAACAGTATATTGATAAAAAAATTCCAAAATCAAAAGAGCGATTGGGTTGAAAAAATAAAGGATTTCTAAGTCTTTTGTTATCCTATACCGAACATAAACTTATTCGTTTAAATGGAAAAGAGAGGATAGATAATCCATTGATAAGTTTACCCGTATCCCCGAGGTATCTATTCGTTTATTACTCGAATACCTCGTTTTGACTGTATCGCACTATGTTTCATTGATAACCCCCAAAATCCTCTACCTTTAGTTCAACTAGAATTTAAAATGGAAGAATTCCAAAGATATTTAAAGCTAAATAGATCTCAACAACACTACTTCTTATATCCACTTATCTTTCAGGAGTATATTTATGCACTTGCGCATGATCATGGTTTAAATATAAATAGATCCGTTTTGTTGGAAAATGCAGGTTCTAATAAGTTCAGCTTACTAATTGTGAAACGTGCAATTGAGCGAATGTATCAGTATGAACAGAATCATTTGATTCTTTTTGCTAATGATTTTACCCAAAATACCTTTTTTGGGCGCAACAAAAATTTTAATTTTCAAATGATATCAGAAGGATTTGCAGTCATTGTAGAAATTCCGTTTTATCTCCGATTATTATCTTCGCTAGAAAGGAAAGGAATAGTTAAATCTCATAATTTACGATCAATTCATTCAATATTCCCTTTTTTAGAGGACAAATTTTCACATTTAATTTATGTGTTAGAGATACTAATACCCTACCCAGTACATCTGGAAATATTAGTTCAAACTCTTCGCTACTGGGTAAAAGACGCTTCTTCTTTACATTTATTAAGATTCTTTCTCCACGAGTATCGTATTTGGAATACTCCAAATAAAGCCAGTTCTTGTTTTTCAAAAAGAAATAAAAGGTTTTTCTTCGTCCTATATAATTCTCATCTATGTGAATACGAATCCATCTTCGTCTTTCTTCGTAACAAATCTTCTCATTTATGCTCAACGTCTTCTGGAACCCTTCTTGAACGAATCTTTTTATATGGAAAACTAAAACATCTTGGACTTGTAGAAGCTTTTGCTAAGGCCTTTCAGGACAATCTATGGTTGTTTAAGGACCCTTTCATGCATTATATTAGTTATCAAGGAAAATCCATTCTCGCTTCAAAAGGGACGC